TAAATCTTAGGAATTTATGCTTTTAGCAATTAAGAGTTCGAATCTCTTTACTTGTAAAATTTAAGATAATTAATCTAAATATAAATAAAATTGAATTAATTATATTCTATACTCTATATTCTATATTAGTAAACATCTTTAGCTAAATGGATAAAGCATTTGCAAAATTTGTATTATAAGAATAGATAACTATATTATAGATTCTTATCAGATTCGAACTGATATTTTCTGATTCGAATTCAGATATTTTACCATTAAATTAAAGAATAGAAGTAGGTATTAAAGTTTTGTTTATTTGAGTGTTTCTCATCCTTCTGTAAGGCTTATATAGCTGTTGTTGATTTTTGTTCATTTCTTTGATTTAATTTTTTAGTAAGGGTATTAAACTAATTTCTCTCTACTTTTAATCAAATTATCTTAAAATGGAGGGGGGTGGTGATTTAAAATTAGTTATTCCCAATCTTCAATTTTTATTTCTGATTCTTTTAAAGACCAGGGTGTAATTTTTACTTTATTAAAGGGATTTTGGTTATATGGAGGATTTTTTAATTTAATATCAGGTAAAGCAGATGTCGATGGTTTAGGAGTGTTTATATCTTCTTCATCATCTGAATCGAATTTTTTAAAATATCCTTCATATTCATCTCTATCATCATCATTTAAAGCATCTGTTGGAGAATATCTTGATTTACCTTTACCTTTTAAACTCATAAAATATTCTAAATCTTCTTTATATGTAGAATTAAAGCCAGGTCTATCATCATCTCCTTTAAAGATATTTGGGTTATATCCGGATAAATAACTAATAGATACTGTAATAAATTTATAAATAAATGTTCCTGCTACAAATGTTGTAGGAAAATCCGAAGGTATATTATCTTCAATTTTATCTATAACAGGTTGTAAGATTTCATTTAAGTTTATATGAGGAGTATAATAATATAAAGCTGCTCCACCTATAATCATTAAAGGGATTATCCAATATGAATTATTAGGTGTTTGTTCAACAACTTTTTTAATTACTTTAGTATCTTTTTTATAACTTAAGAAATCTTTAGGATCTGGAATTACATCATCTTCATCATTAGTAAACCATTTATTGTATAATGTTTTAATATAGTTAATAATTTGATTAATTAAATCATTTATTTCATTCATAACATCGAAATCATAATAGATAATAGATAAATTAAATAAAGAGAAAATTGTAATAATAGCACTAGCTAATTTTATAAAATAAATTAGATTATTAAAGATATATTTCAAAGGTTTATAAATTAAGAAAATAATTTTAAGTTTCATTAAAATTTTAAAAATTTTAGTATATGTATACTGAGCACCTAATTTAGAAAAAATCCTTGCAAGAGATTTAAAAAGGAATTGTATAAATTTTATGATCGTTTATTTTGATTTAAAAGCTATGGGATTAACCACTAACTATGGAACGTTCCAATATATTTTGGTTTTTATTTTCTTAAACCTCTTTTAATCAATTTATTAAAAGTGTATTATACAAATAATACATGAGTGGTCGATTCCATAGTCAATTAAAGTAGATGAACTCAAATAATATAATTACAAAATTACAAAATATAACTAAATATCTATCTATAGCAAGTTTAGGTCTTGGTTTTTATAATACAATTAGTAACCAAACAACTATTAAAGATTTAAAGAATGAATTAGATGTAGAAAGAAAAAGAAGTTTTGATTTATCTTCACAAGTTAATAATTTAGTAAATAAAGAAAATTTTAATAAAAATATTGAAATTAATAATAATAAATTAGAAATTTTAAATAATAAAATAAATAAAATTATAGAAACTAATTTATATGAAAATATCTCTTTAACTGAAATAAATAATTCAATTAATGAAATTAATAATGATTTAGTTGAAATAATAAATAAAATTGATGATTCATTAAATAATAATTTTATTGGATTAGATATAATAACTCAATTACAAGCATATTATAGTAAATTAAATTATTTCCAATGTTTTGCTTTAACACATTTAAGTGGTTTTCTGTTTATTACACTATCTTTAATCTCTTTAGTTAGTATATATTTTGGTGATTATTTAATTGATAAATATAAAATAGAAATTAAATATCCTAGAATATATAAGTATATTAAATTAAGAAGAATGTTCCAAAGATATTATTTAATTTTAGATTTAACCATAATATTTATTACATTAATCTTATTATCAATATTAAATATAATGTTGTTTTATTATTTTATTATATAAATAGCCCCCCTCTTCTTTATTTAGTTTAAAGGTTAACGTTAGGATTGTCATTTTAGTTAAATAACTTATCTCGATTTTTATAACTTTTTAAGTAAAAACAACAAAAATAAAAGACAAAAAAAAGTGTATAGTTACATGTTATACAGACAAAACAACATTAATAGTAGAAACAGAAATATCTTTAAATACCCCCCTATCAGATATAATGTTAAGAGAAGATAAATTTATTCAAGTTAAAATATCTTACGGTAACTGTTCTATTAATATTAAAGATAGTTTCTTATTACTTCCTGGTAGTTTAATGAATCTTTCTAAATCATTCAAAATTGATACACCTAAAGAAATATTCCCTAGAAAATTATTTGAAAAAGAAACTTTTGAAGCTGATTTTATTTCTAACTCTGTACCGGATTATAATAAATATTTTAATCATAGTGAAGTTTCTTTAGAAGATTATAACATATATTGTGATCTATTTAGAGGTAAAGTTTGGTCATTAAAAACTGAAACATTGAAATATGTTGATATCGATTGTATTGCATTACACCAAATATTAATTAAATTTGGTAATATGATATATGATAGATGGGGTATTGATATTAAACATACACCTACATTGCCTGCATTATGTTTTAAAATTTACAGAGCTAAATATATGCCTAAAGATACTATTCCTATTATAACTGGAATACCTTATAGAGATATTAAACAATCTTATACAGGAGGTTCTACGGATATGTATATTCCATATGGTGAAAATATCTGGTGTTATGATGTAAATTCATTATATCCAACTGCTATGAAACAATATAAATATCCTGTAGGAAAATTTATATCTTTTACAAATTTAAAAAATTTAACATTGATAGAATTAGAAAATTTATTTGGTAGAAAATTGTTTGGATTCATTGAATGTGAAGTAAATTGTCCATTTGAAATTAAACATCCTATATTACAAATTAGAAGAGAAGTTAATAATAATTTAAGAACTTTCTCACCTTCAGGTTGTTTCACAGGTTGGTTTCATTCTGAAGAATTGAAAGAAGCTATGAAATTAGGTTACAAAGTTAATCTAATCTCAGGATATTTATTTGAAGAAGCAGATATTTTTAGTGATTATATAAACGATTTATATAGAATTAAAATGGATGCTGATAGAAATAAAGATCAAGTATGAAGATTAATCTCTAAAAATTTAATGAATAGCCTATATGGTAGATTCGGAATGAATCAATATTTAAATAATAATGTAGTAATAGATAAGGATGATTTACAATTAGAAAATCTATTGGATAAAGCTGAAATTGAAGATGTAATAGAATTGGATGATAAATTATTAATTCAATACCTACCAAAAGGTTTTGATTCTTATACATATCAAGAAAATTTAGAATTAGATATCTCTGTTGCTATCGCATCATCTGTAACAGCATATAGCAGAATAATTATGAGTAAATATAAAAATAATGATAATTATAATTTACATTATACGGATACAGATTCATTATATTTAAGTTTCAATTCAGAATTAGATAGAGAAATGTTTGAAAATGACTTTGTTGATCCTTTAAAATTAGGATATTTGAAAGTTGAAAACCCTAAAATTAATGGTGAATTTGTGCCGTATGAAAGATTCTATTTCTTAGGACCTAAGTTTTACGTAGCAATTTTAGAAAATAAAATAGATTTCTCAAATAAAACAAAAATTAGAGGTTTACAAAAAAGTTATAGATCTTTAATAGATGAAGATAAAATCAGATCATTGTTAGAATATAATAGAAAACCTATAAAAATTGAAACAATGAAATGGTATAAAAATTTATCTGAATCAACAATTTATATTGAAAATAGACCATATAGTTTAGATTTATCGAATTTCAAAAGATCTTTAATTTATAATTATTATAATTCTGAAAATATCTTATTAACTAAAACAAAATCAATTGTAATGAAAGATAATAAAATAAGTTCATTTGGAAATTTTGTTATTAAAGATAATGTTTTATTTGAAGAAATATCGAATATTATGTAAACACCCTATTTAATATATTATAAGTATATAAAACCCCCCCTTAAAAGAAGAAGGTTTTTTTAGTTTAAAGGTAAAATCCTCGACTGTCAATCGAGAGGATATCAGTTCGAATCTGATAAAAATCGAAATTAAAAAGATAGATCAAGGGAAAATTAGTAATTAAATATTTTAATGTGACTTCTAAACATTTCTTCCTATGTAAATGTTCGGATTAGAAAGTCTTTAAATAGGCCTCTATCACATCCTACGGAATAGAGTCGATTCGAAAAAACAATAATTATAAAAACGAATTAAAAATTAGAACTCAAGTAAAAATAGTAGATCAAGGCTAAAAAGCTAAAATGAAAAAGTCTTTAAAAGAATCAGAAATAAAAATTGAAGATTGGGAATAACTAATTTTAAATCACCACCCCCCTCCATTTTAAGATAATTTGATTAAAAGTAGAGAGAAATTAGTTTAATACCCTTACTAAAAAATTAAATCAAAGAAATGAACAAAAATCAACAACAGCTATATAAGCCTTACAGAAGGATGAGAAACACTCAAATAAACAAAACTTTAATACCTACTTCTATTCTTTAATTTAATGGTAAAATATCTGAATTCGAATCAGAAAATATCAGTTCGAATCTGATAAGAATCTATAATATAGTTATCTATTCTTATAATACAAATTTTGCAAATGCTTTATCCATTTAGCTAAAGATGTTTACTAATATAGAATATAGAGTATAGAATATAATTAATTCAATTTTATTTATATTTAGATTAATTATCTTAAATTTTACAAGTAAAGAGATTCGAACTCTTAATTGCTAAAAGCATAAATTCCTAAGATTTACCCGGTTCCCTGTGATTACGGCATACTTGTTAATAGAAAATATTTAATAAAGATAATAACAATTGTAAATACTTTCTTAATATTTATTTATTAACATAGGGAGTAGAGTAATCGAAACTCTGTCTGTAAAGTGTAAATTTACTGCTAAACCACTCAGCTAACCCCCTAAAATTTGTAATATCAAATTATTAATATTTATTGTTTATTGATTAATGTACTAAAATCTAATCTATTTTATTTAATTATTAAAGTTAATTATAATATAATTTATATGTTTAGCAATTAAACAAAGTTTAAAAAAGGAGGGGGTTATATACTCTTCGTTTTATTTTTCAGCAGCACCTTCCAGTACGGCTACCTTGCTATGACTTTTGAGATGTTACTCAATTTAATTCGATGGGTTCAATTTTTCTTAACAATCACGTTTATAAAATTAGATTAGACCAGATTATATATTATTATATATGTTACTATTGAGTAATAATATATTCAAATAGTCAATAAGCATATACTATTTTTCCGTTTAGGGAAATCTAATCTTAAACTAATACTCCAATTTTAAAGAATAAAATGGAATTTAGTACTAATTACTTAAGTATTTAAAATACTTAGAATTATTATTTAAATACTTATATAAAGGTTAATTTATACTTCTATTAAATAGATTGAAAATAAGAACATAAGAACAATGCACATCTTCCTAAAAATCAAGCTCCTTCCCAGCGACAGACGGTTAGTTCATCCTGAATGCTTAATTCACCGTTGCGTAATGATCAACGATTACTCGAAATTCCTTTTTCATGTCACCGAGTTTCAGATGACAATTCAACTAATTTAATAGTTAACTTTCTTTAATGATTAGCTCCTCCTTACTCCTTAATTGTTTCCAGATAAATAAATATTATAGAAAAAATATTTAGGGACAGAATCGCATCACTTTGTAAAAGTTTTTGTGGCACGTCTATAGCCCAGTTCATGAGGGCCATAATGACTTGTCTTAGCCCCAACTAGCATCTTATCAACACTATTATGTATTATGTATAAATTAATACTAGGGATTTCGTCCGTTTACGGATTTAACCAAACTTCTCACGACACGGACTGACGACAGCCATGCAACACCTGTATTCTTACAATAATTTACTTAATTTAAAAAGAGATGGAAAATTACTTTTCAATAACTTATTCATTTAGATAAATATTAATAAGAATATACAAGAACTGGTAAGATTTTACGCGGATTATCGTATTAAATAACATGCTTCACTTCGTTTGCTTCAAGACCGACTAATTTTTTTGTTTTCAACTTTGCAGTCTTACTAACAAGGCGGAATGGTCATCGTGTTAACCTCGTCACTAATCTCTATATAATAAAATATAATTATATATTTTTATTGTATTTTTTTTAATAACTACCATTCATCGTTGACTGAGAGAGATAATTAGGTATCTAATCTAAGTTTCTTATTCTCCCCTTCGTTTCTGAGCGTCAATCTTAAGTAGATAAATAGCTTTAACCTTTAGTACTCCACATTATTATAAGTTGTCAGTCCCAATTAATTATGTTGTTTAGCTTACCCTCTTTTAGATTCTAGCTTTAATTTTTATATAATTTCTTTAGCTATAAGAATTTATTATTATAATATAATAATTATATTTTTAAAGCCGCCTACACACCCTTTACGCCTGATTATGACGATTAACGTTTGCGTCTAAGGTCTTACCGAGTCTTCTGGCACCAAATTTAGACGACACTAATAGTAAGATAATATCATTATTTTCTCTTACCTTATCTTAAATTAAATTTTAAGATTTCAGTTAGCTAGTTCACTCTTGCGAGCATTGACTAATATTCTTGACTGCAGGTAATTTTACATTACTTGGGGTATTTTCACTCCCAATGTGGCCATATGTTCTATCAAACTTGGCTTTTGATCGTAGACTTGGTAGGCTGTTACCACTACCAACTATCATAATCAAAGTAAATAGAATCCTAAAGCAGAAAAATTCCTTTTTAAAGTAAATTAGCTAATATACCTTAATCATTTATTGCTAACAAATTATTTAAAATTATTAATATGCTTAATTAATCAAATAATAAATAATTATAAAAATAATAATATTAGTAATAATTATATTAATCTAATTCATTAATTTTTATTTTAATGTTAGATTGATATAATACGAAAATATTCATAAATTTGTAAGACTATTTTATTTTTTTATTTTCTGATTAATTATCTCCTATCTATGAAGACTTAAAGGGCATCTTATTTACTATACTCACCTCTACACCTTATTTCTTAGTATAAACCTAAATTTACTCTCAGAAATAATGATTTGCATGTCTTAAAACTACTGAATAACGTTCAATCGGAACCAAAATTAAATTCTTACTAAAAATTGAACAATTTAATTTTAATTGTCTTATTTTATTTGTTTTCACAATATTTTATATCTCTTTTAAAATTGAATATGAATAATAAAAATTTTTCATTAAATTAATTACATCTTTTTATTCTTATTACTTAAAATACGGGCACTGTCGGATTTGAACCGACGACTCTTTTGGAGTACTCGTTTTCAAGACGAGCGCCATAAACCAGACTCGACCAAGTTCCCTTTCTATTTATGTAAGACCGAAGGGAATTGAACCCTTATAATATCCATTATGAGCGAACTGCATTAACCAATTATGCTACAGTCTTAAAAAAAAAGTATGTTCTTATATGTAATAAGATATAGTTTAAATCTTATGTATTTACATAAATTCTTATACCTATATAATTTTAATAACTGAAGAGTTTAGGAATCGAACCTAATGTGGTCTAAGACCAATTCTTTTACAGAGAACCACCATTACCAATCGGATCACCTCTCCTTCATAATAATAAATTATTATATAAACTTCTTTTAAGTTAGGTTTAGAATATTAGAATAATAATTTTTATTATTAGAATACTTATTTATTAAATTAAAATTATTAAATTTAAATTCGAATAAGGAGGGGAGAGTTACTACATTATTAACTAAAATTTATTATTTTTTTTTTTATACAAAAATTATTCATGAGTATTAGTTAAAGAGATAGCACCGGATCCTATTTCTAATACGAATCCAATAGTTAATACAAAGAAGAAGATTAAACCTATTACAAATCCGTAAGTACTTACTTGATATAAAGTAACAGCTAAAGGGAATAATAATAAAATTTCTAAATCAAAAACTAAGAATAACATAGCCACAATATAGAAATGAATTTGGAAAGTAGATCTAGTTTGTCCTTCAATAGCTAAGAAACCACATTCATAAGCAGATGCTTTAGCTTCATAAGCATTTTTAGGGGCTAAAAAAAGGTTTAAAGCTAATAAAACAAAAGCTAAAAATGGAACAAATATAAATAATGTCATTAAATTGTTATTCATGAGATATTATATTTATCAAATAATAATATTGATAGTAACTGTACACTATTTAAAATTATTGTAGGTTTAATTAAGAATAATAATATTCCTAATGTTAAACTAGATATTAAGAAACTATGAAAATTATTTAATACTAATTCATTACTTTCTGTAGTACTTGGTTTAGTTTCTATTTCTTCTGTATGTAATACTCTTATTATTTTTATGTAATATGAAGCACTTATTACACTAGTTAATATAGCTACAACAGCCATTAAATAATATTGATTATCAATAGCAGAATATAACACATAATATTTAGAGAAGAAACCAATTAAAGGTGGTACACCAGCCATTGAGAATAAACAAATAGTTAAACTTAAACTTAAAATAGGATTATGGAAAAATTGACCTTTTAATTGAGAAATGAAATTAATATCCGAATTAATTAAGTTATTATTAATTAAATTATTTTTATTAATAACATACCCAAATGCTAATAAGATTAAGAATACATTTAAATTTGTTAAACTATATTGAATTATATAGAAATATAAAGCTTCTATTGAACTTGCTGAATTTATAGCTAAAGCAATTAAAATAAATCCAACATGAGAAATAGTACTATAAGCCAATAATCTTTTTATTCTTATTTGTGATAATCCAACTACTGTTCCTATAATTAAAGAAAATAACGCACTTAATAATAATAAATGTTTAATTTCTATTATTTTATATTTAGCAAAATTTAAGAAAAATACTGGTAAGAAATTAACATTCTCTAATACTAATAAAGAAGTTGATAAATTTAATCCATTTATTATTTCAAATAGTAAGAATATTATTGATATTTTAGGCATTATAGTCAACCATATAGTTACTATCGTCGGACTATTATCGTAAACATCAGGAGCCCAATTATGTAATGGTGCTGCTGCTATTTTAAATAATAAACCTAAAAAAATAAATATAATTCCTAAAGTTATACCTAATGAAACTGGTTCATGGTTTGTAACAGCATGTAAAACAGAACTTAAACTATATAAAGATTCAAAATTGGTAATACCTGAATATGAGTAAATTAAAGCTATTCCTAATAATATCACACAAGATGATAATCCACCTAATAAGAAATATTTTAATCCTGCAGCAGTAGCTGATTCGGAATCTCTATATAAAGTAGCTAAGACATATACTCCAAAGGATTGTAATTCTAAGCTTAAATACATTGAGATAAAATCTGAGGATGATAATAAAAATGAAGAACCTAAACTACTAAATATAACTATTAAAGAATATTCAGTAGCTGGATTATTTACAGAACTTAAATTCTCTGATTCTAAATTAAAATTAGAATTATTTTTGTAACTATTTTTTAATAGATGTTTATTAAATATTGGCCAAGCTGTTAATATTAAAGCACCTGTAATATATATAAAGATATCTATTAATTGTGATGTAATAGTCACATGGAATAAACCACTATATATACCTAAACCTGATTCAATTGATTGAATATATAAGGAATTGAAAGATAAACCAGCGGCATAAATAAATATAATAGCAGTTAACCGAATAAAGAAATTAGGAGACAAATTCATTCTAATAGAAGGAATGGCAATAGCCACAATTAATATTAATAAACTAATAAAAATCATTAAATCTTTAAATACCCTTATATAAATATTTTATAATTTTACTATTTGAATAAATTATTTTAAATTTAAGAATAATTTATTTATATTCTCTTTATACTTTTATGTTTATACTATATAAATATAGTTATATTTAACATTAATAAAATAATATAAATAAACTTTATTACTTTATATTTTTAAACATAATAACTAAAAATGGAGGGGGTTTAATATTTAATCTGTATCTTCTTAATTTAAGATATTTTTCTACTGGAGTTCTCATGTTTTCTTGATTAATGACTATATATATATTATAATGATATTATTAATATATATTGTTTAGTTTTTAAGATTAGAATTTAGATTTTCTTGAGATAAAGATAGTAGCTACCATTGCTAACAATAATAATATACTACAGATTAATAATAAAGCTGCACCATATGTATATAAATTATGTCCTATAGCTTCAATTTGTAAAAAATTAGTAATAGTTGTATCAGCAATAGAAGGGTTAAATGTAGTTAATACATTAACTAAAGATGAATTATTAACTGTTAAGAATAAACTATTAATAATATTAGTAAAATCAAAGAACATAGAGATAATAGAGACATTATTATTTTGGAAAGGTAATATAGAAAATATTAAATAAATAAATAAAGAACCTATAGCTAATGCTAATGGAAAATTTTGTGTATATTGAGATCCTGTTTCTAAAATATCTGTTAATCTTATATTAATCATCATTATTACGAATAAGAATAATACAGTTATAGCACCAACATATAATAAAATATATGAGATACCTATAAATTCCACACCTAATAAAATTAAATAACCAGCAATATTAAAGAAAACTGAAATTAAAAATATAACAGCTAACACAGGATTAGTAGAAGTTATAACTAATAACCCAGAAAGAATAGCACCAAAAGCTAAAATGTTTAATAATAAAATTTTCATATATAAATATAATTTTTTTTTGCCTACGTTTGACCGTTCGTAATATAAAAATATTACAACTAAAGGCTGAATACATAAAATATTAATAGTTTGTATTAATACTTTAGTAGGTTTTACCTTGAATTTGTGACCTTTAAATCTTACTAATTTTTAATAAAGGCAGAGTTCCTTATGAACAAGATTCAATACAAACGTAAATAAATATAATATAAATTAAATAAAATTTGATATTACAATTATTCACGTACTTATAAATATAAGAACTTAAAAATATTTTTATATATATAAGTTTTTAATCGCTATAAAATGCGAATAGTCAATAATAACTGGTGATTAATAACTAATTTAATTAATTAAAATATAAAAATGAAAAATATTCAATATTAAGTTAATATAATTAATATTAACCAAATAAATTTTAAGAGCTAAAGAAACTAACTATTTCTTTAATTTAAAAAATTATTTAAATGTAATCCTGTGGATACAGATATACTAAATGAACCTCTTCTATTTTTATTTGAAAATCTTGCTGTTTCAACTAATACTGCTTTTTTTCTAGCCAAACTTCCTATTTTTTCAGTTTTGACTGTTTTTCTTGGTACTATTTTTTGAGTTGGAAATCTTCCAGCAAATTTTATAGTTAATCCAGTTAAATAACCTGGTATAATGGAAAATCTTTTTCTTTGAATATTAGCAGTAGGTTTAGTAATTAATGCTGATTTATAAATTTTACCTAATATTCTTCTAATTTTTAAATTTTCAGATAAATAAGATAATAAATTAACAATAATATTAGGATCATAGAAAGGATAATGTAACCTAATTAATTCTAATTGTACAGGTTTATTAAAAATTTTACTTATTAATTGAGCTAAAAACTTTAATTTCTGATTATAAATATTTAAGAACATAGAATTATTCTGTAATTTATTGATATTACAATTATCTTCAGAATAATGAATAGGTTTATTATAATTAATAAATGCATTATTAAATAATCTTATAATTCTTTTTTGAGCGTTAATATCTGACATTTTTAATGATTCATTTTTTTTTATTATATTATCAATTATTTTTTTAATTTGTTTTGATGGCATAGTTAAATTTGTTATTACTTCTTTTTGATCATTAAAGTTTAATTTATTAAATAATTTGATAATTTTTTGTTTAGAATTAAAATAGGTTGATTTAAATAAATTATTTATTTCTTTATTAGTTTTATAATCTAACTTACTTAATAATTTAGTAATTATATTTTTACTCCATTTTTCTTTCATATGTTTAGATAATTTAACATCCGGATAAAAAAATAATTGAATAAATATTTTCTCATTTATATAAGATATTCTCGGTTGACTAATTAAACATCGCATTGAGATAAAAGCTGAATGTAATAAAGTATATATATTTTTTATTAATCTAGTATTATTTATATTAAATTTGTAAATATTATTTTTACTTACAGCTAAATCAGGTTGGTATTTACTAATTAATCTTATATAATTAATATTTTTAATTTTATTATTAGTATTATTATTAACTAATAAATTTAAAGAAAATTTTATATTATTAATTATATTATTATCAATATATTTATTTATCATATTATCATTTATTTGACTTACATTCTTTAATCTAGAGTTTTTATTTATTTTTGATTGTATATTTAGTTGTTCTTTTGTTATATTTACTAAATCTAAAGTATTATTTCTTTGTTGATAATTTTTTATTTGTTTACTATAAAATTGTAAACTTTTTAATTTTCTTCTGAAAAATTTCATTTTTGTTTTAGAACTATTTTTAAAGAAACCATTAAAATTACCTATTACATATGAAGGATTATGTTCAGTTCCCTTATAATTTGGATTCATAGACATAGATAAATATAATTTTTGTTTTAAACTTGAATAAAATAAAGGGATTATTTTTCCTATTTTTCTGTTATTATTTTCCAATTTTTTTTGCTAATTTTTTTGAGTTATTTTTCTAACTTAATTAAACATAATCGAAAAAATATAAATAAAGTGCCTAATTCTCTATATCATAATAATATATTTATATTTTTATACTTTATTTACTCATTTAATAATCCATTTTATTTCTAAAAAAACATAAAATGTTAATATATGGGATACGATACAATATAAAAATTATAAAATAAAACTGGTTAAATTAAATACTTACTTCTTTTTAAGTATTGAATAATATATTAAAAAAATATTAATACAAAATTGTATCCTTAATATTATTAAACTATATTCTCAGCTCATACTTTTATGATACTTAAGTAAAAATATATATAAATGTAAATAAACTATAAAATAGTTTACCTATACAAATTCTAACTGAGTATATCTTTAATATAAACCTTTATTTTTTTAGAAACACAAATAATAAAACTATCTAATAGAGAAATTAATTTCATTATTCAGATTTGAATTAATTTTCAACTTAACACAGATTTTAATTTTTAATTTAAAATTTTAAAAAGGATAAACTTATATTAAGTATTTAATATTCAATTATTAATAAAAATAATTAAAATTAATTAATTAGTAAGGGGGAGGAGGGGAGAAAATTACAAAAATAATGAGTAATATTAAAGTTGTAATAAGAGAATTAAATAATTCTTATATATTATATAATATAGTTGATACTGATACATGGATTGAATCTAATATTACATTAGGGAATATACCTAATAATATTGTAGGTATTAATAAAGAAATTAAAATAATAAATTCTCTTCTAGTGATATCTAATATAATTACATTATTCATATTAGGTGAATAAGTACCATATGATATTCTATTATATAAGAAGATAGAATAACATGCTGATAAAACTATACCTGCAGCTCCTAATGCTGAGATTATAGGATTAACTTCCCATATTCCAATTAAAGATAATTGTTCTCCTAAGAAATTTAAACTTAAAGGGATACCTGTATTACATAATGTAAATATAAAGAATAATAAAGTGAAAATAGGCATATAAGAAACTAAACCTCTTATATATTTAATAATTCTAGTTCCTGTTCTTTCATAAATAACTCCACCTACACAAATAAATAAAGCAGGAGAAACAAAACCATGAGCTAAAGCTAATAAAATAGCTCCTTCAATACCTTGAATATTATTAGAGAATAAACCTAAAATAACTACACTCATATGAGCAATACTTGAATAAGCAATTAGAGTTTTAGTATCTTGTTGAATAATTGTAGTTAAAGATGCATAAATTAAAGTAATAATAGCAATAGTTTGAACTAAAGGACCAAAATAATTTGTAGCATCAGGTAAGAAATTGATTAATATTCTAATATAGCCATATGTAGCAAACTTTAATATAGTAGCTGCCAATAAAATAGACCCAGCTAAAGGACTATCAGCATGAGCTCTATATAACCAACCAGTGAAAGGCCATAAAGGTGTTTTGATTGCAAAAGCTAAGAAGAAAGCTAACCATAAAATTTTTTGTGCATCTGCATTAATGTCAACTAATGATAATAATTGGAAATCTGTAGTACCTGCTAAATTAAAAATTTGTAAAATAGCTAATAACATAAATAAAGATCCAAATAATGTATATAAGAAGAATAAATTCGCTGATCTAAATCTAAATTCTCCAGATCCATATACAATTATTATAATAAATAAAATTGGTAATACACTTTCAAAGAAAATATAAAATAATAATAAATCTAATACTAAAAATAAAGCTAATTGTAAAGTTTCTAAAATTAAGAAAGCGATTAAAAAGAATTTCAAGTTAGAGTTCACATTATAAGCATTAGAAATGATAGCGATAGGAGTAATGAAAGTAGTTAATAATAAAAAATATAAAGATATTCCATCAACACCAAAATTTAAATGACCAAAAGTTAAGTAATCAAATTCAGATACAAATTGAAACTGAGTTGTATTAGAATCGAAATTTAACCATAAGAAAATAGAAATTAATAAATTAATTAAAGCAGTGGTAATAGCAATAGTTCTCATTTTGGATTGACTATTTAAAGTATTTTCTTTAATAGATAAAATAAATAGAGAACCTATTATAGGGATAATTAATAATAAAGTTAACATCTTTCCTTTGTATTTGTTATTTATTGTGTGTATTTAGTTCCTAAATGTAGTATTTTGTTATTTCTATATTAATTTATTTTTATAATTTATATTTTTATCACAATGTAAAATGTAATTAAACCTTTCTTAATTTTAATAAATAAAGATTCAAATTATATTTAATCATTTATTTAGAAATTAATGTTTATTAGATAATGTAGGTAATAAAGAAAAGAATAAAGCTGACATATAGATAACAATTAATCTAAATTCAGCTATAATATAAGTATCAAATAATAATGGTGCGAATACTAAGAATACTAATGATAATATACCTATAGTTATATATAAAGAATAAGTAGTAATAACACCAGTATCTAATTTAGCAATGTTATTAGCAGAATTTTCTAATACAGAAGCCAAACCATAAGGACCTAATAATTCAATAACACCTCTATCTAATACTTTAGATATAGTATTCCCAGTTAATAATCCAGCTGAAATGATATAATAGTTATAAATTACATCAAAGAAATATTTTCCGTTAAGGAAAGTATAACTTTTTTTTCCTAAAGCAGAATCAGTTAAATTAATAATAAAATCAGGATATACATGATATAAGAATATAGCACTTGTAGCACCAAACATTGATAATAATGTAGGTAATAATTTAATTATTAAAGGTAAACTAAATTCAGCTTCAATAATAGATATATTATTAGGGTTAATAAAAATAGAATTAGCAAAGAAATCTGAACCCACTCCAACAAATAAATCAGAGAAAACAAATCCAAAGAATATACTAAATAATGCTAAAATAAATAAAGGAATAATTACAGCAAAATTAGATTCATGAGAATTTAAATAAACATTTTTAATACCATTTGGTACAGTTAAGAATACTAAACTTATTAATCGGAATGAGTAAAAAGCTGTTAATCCTGCTGTTAAACTTCCTAAGATATAAGCATAAGTTCCTGAAAAACTGTATTGTCCATAAGCTAATTCTATTATTAAATCTTTACTATAGAAACCTGATAACCATGGTGTCGCTAATAGAGATAAAGATCCAACTAACATAGCTGTATAAGAAAATGGTAATAATTTAATTAAACCTCCCATTTTTCTAATATCTTGTTCATCTGCGAAACTATGAATAACAGCTCCAGCACCTAAGAATAATAATGCTTTAAAGAAAGCATGGTTAACTACATGCATTAAAGCTACATTATATTGACTTAAACCTACAGCCATTACCATATAACCTAATTGAGATATTGTACTGAAAGCGATTATTCTTTTTAAATCATTTTGCACTAAACCACAAGTAGCTGCAAAGAAAGCTGTACTGGCCCCAATTAAAGTAATAACTAATAAAGCAGTAGGACTAAATTCTAAAATAGCAGAGGATCTAATTAATAAATATAAACCAGCTGTAACTAGTGTAGCTGCATGTAATAAAGCACTAACTGGTGTAGGAGCTTCCATAGAACCAGGTAACCAAGAATGTAAAGGAATTTGAGCAGATTTAGCCATAGCTCCCATTAATAACAATAAACTAATTATAGTAATAGCTGTTTCATTCATAAAAGGTGCTAAACTAAAAATTGTTGAATAATCAACAGATCCAAATAAGGCAAATAATGCGAAGAATCCTATACTTAATCCCATATCACCTACTCTATTCATAGTTAAAGCTAATATAGCAGCTTTATTGGCTTGAATTCTAGTGAAATAATAATTAATTAATAAATAAGATACTACTCCAATACCTTCCCAACCTATAAACATTAAAAAATAATTAGCTCCTGAAACTAATAATAACATGAAAAAAGTGAATAAAGATAAATAAGAAAAGAATCTCTGATTATGAGGGTCTTCAGCTAAATAAGAAGTTGTATATATATGAATTAAGGTTGATATGTATAATACTGGGATAAACATAGATACAGTTAATTGATCAAATAAGAATTCCCATGAAATAGACATAAATTCTGAATCTACCCAATTAAATAAATAAATTGAAACAGGAGAACCACATATCCCAACTTCATAGAATGCTATTGTCGCTAATAGAGAAGAAATAGATAAACAAGTACATGTTATAATATGAGATCCAGTTATTCCTATTTTTCTACCCATAAATCCAGATACAAAAGAGGCTAATAAAGGGAAAACTAAAATTGATAAATACATAAAATTTTAAGATCTAATAGAAATATTTCCTCTTAATCTATAAAAAGCTACTAAAATACTTAAACCTATCACTGATTCAGCACCAGCTATTGATATAATATATATACTGAAAGTTTGGCCTATATTATCATCAAATCCAAAGGAACTAATTAAAACTAATAAAGTAACAGCAAGAAGCATAATCTCTATAGCAATAATCATTAAGATTATATTTTTTCTATTTAGAATAAACCCTAAAATACCGATTAAAAATAATAATATTGATAGATTCATAAGTAATGTAAAAGCTTTATTACCCTTAAGGACATTTAATTAATCTAATTATTTATATAAAATTTTGACATTATAATCTAATTGTTTATAAAAATAATTGAAAAAGTAAATTATTAATTTTATTAAAATAATTTATATAGTTTACTTTTTAAAATAAAAATAAGTTTCTCAACTTTACTTATTTTAGAATTTATAAAGAACGGTGATTAAATTTTATAACAGAGAATTATTAGGGGTTAAACTAAGGTAAACCAAAAATAATCTTAATAAAAAGTAATTAATATTACTTATGTTATTAAGATTTTATCTATAATCCTCCCCAGTAATATACAGCAATAAATAAAAATAACCATACTATATCAACAAAATGCCAATATAAAATAGCTGATTCACATCCTTGATGATGAGTATTTGTTAAATGGTAATTTATAGTTCTAACTAGTTGTACTGTGATAAAGATAGTTCCAACTATTACATGAATACCATGTAAACCAGTTGAACAGAAGAAAGCACTCCCAAATACTGAATCTGATATTGAGAAAGATGCAGTAGCGTATTCTAAATATTGTAAGAAAGTGAAAAGAACAGCAAATAAAACAGTTAATTCTAATCCTCTTAAAGTATCTTTTCTATTACCATTAATTAATGCATGGTGACCATAAGTTACAAAAGCTCCTGAAGATACTAATAATATTGTATTTAATAAAGGTACAGCAAAAGGATTTAAGGGTGTTATACCTTGAGGTGGCCATACTCCCCCTATTTCAATAGCAGGAGATAAACTAGCATGGAAGAAAGCCCAAAAAATACTTAAGAAAGCAAAAACTTCACTAACAACAAAAAGTAAGAATCCAATTTCTAAACCTTTTTTAACTTGTTTTGTATGATGTCCTCCTAAAGCAGCTTCATTACCTACATCTCTAAACCAGAAAGTCATACCACCTAAAGTTAATATAAATCCTAATTCTAAGATAAGATCACCAGAATAGTAACCTTGCATATACATTACAGCACCGATAGTTAAATTTAATAAAGCAAAACTTAATACTATAGGCCATGGAGAAATTTCTACTAAATGATAAGGGAAAAATTGAAAATTATGTGATTTTATCATAATAAATGAAATTTAAAAATTATAAATTTTAAGAAACAAAAATAACACTCTACGAAAATTAGACCTAATAAATAAATATGGAAAAATATTAGAAAATAATCAAATTATAAAACTAAAATTATATTAATAATAATAAGAGTTAAATAAGAAATTTTTTTAGAATAAAATTATTTATTTGTTAAATAACGTGATAATTTATTCTCAAATTTAACTCTTATCATTTAATAAAATATCCTATAATTTATTTATATTTTTAATAAAATAATGAAAATTAACTATAAAACTTTATAAAGTTATTATTAATTAATAGATATAATAATATTTAACATAAAAAATATAAACAATACTGATATAAAGTTAATTATTTTTAATGTTAATATATAAATATTTTATAAATATATATTATTATATTAAATAAAAACACATCATAATTATGTTTTTAGTAGATTGCTTAAGAATAATATAAATATTATTATATTATATATTTCTTTTAAAATTTTAATTAAGATTTATTAATCATTTTTAAATTAATTATTCTGTACTTTTACAATATTTGAACAAGGAGGGAGTATTATATAAATATATGAAAATCTAAATTTTAATAAAAATTTTATTAAATTATTATTCTGTAGCTATATCTATTAAAGTATTTTCAATTAAACCTATTACAGGTACAATTAATACAAACCAGGCAAAATAGAAGAATGTTGAGACTTGTCCAATAAATACAAAAGGTTCATTAGGATGTTGTGAACCAATCCACATTAAGATGAAGAAATTAAATACAAAGAACCAGAAAGCTACTTTCATAGCAGGTCTAAATTGAGAACTTCTTTGTCTTGATACATCTACAATAGGTAATATTAATAAGATTAATAATGATCCAAACATAGCTAATACTCCTAATAATTTATTAGGTATTGATCTTAAAATTGCATAAAATGGTAATAAGTACCATTCTGGTACAATACTTGCAGGAGTACTCATAGGATTAGCTTCAATATAATTATCACTATGCCCTAATAAATTTGGATAATAGAAAACTAAAACTGATAAAGCTAAGAAGAAGAAGAAGATTGTTATAAGATCTTTAAACATAAAATAAGGGTGAATTGCAAATCTATCACTATTTGATGATATACCATTAGGATTACCTGATCCAGGTGTGTGTACTGCAACTAAGTGAGCTAAAGCTAAAGCTGCTAATAAAAATGGTAAGATATAATGTAATGAAAAGAATCTATTTAATGTAGCATTAGATACAGAGAATCCTCCCCAAATCAATTCTACTAAATCTTGACCAAAAACAGGGATAGCACTTAATAAGTTAGTAATAACTGTAGCACCCCATAAACTCATTTGACCATAAGGTAATACATAACCTAAGAAAGCAATAGCCATCATTAAGATTAAGATAATTACTCCAATTGACCAAACTAATATTCTAGGGGATTTATATGAACCATAATAAATATTTCTTCCTATATGTCCATATACAAAGATAAAGAAGAAAGAAGCAACATTAGCATGAGTATATCTGATTAACCACCCGTTATTAACATCTCTCATAATATGTTCTACACTATTAAAAGCAAAATCTACATGTGGTTGATAATGCATAGCTAAGAAACATCCTGTTAAGATTTGAATTATTAAACAAGTAGCTAATAAAGATCCAAAATTCCATAAATATGAAATATTCGAAGGTTGAGGTGAATCTACTACATAAGAATTAAATAATCTTAGTAGAGAGTGACTTTTAAGTAATCTCATAATAATTTATAATTATAATTTATATATATAATTAAATTTAAGAATTAACTAAAAATATTAGTAATAATTAAATTAGCAGTTATTATAAATCACTGACTAAAATAGAATATTTTTATTAATTTTTAGATTATATAAGATTATAAATACATCTGTAAAATATAATTTGTATTCACTGTAACAATAATTCTTCTTATTATTATTTTTAGATTGAATTATATAATAATAATTGTTAAATATAAGCCCAAGAAGATTTGAACTTCTACGATTATCTCATCAAGATAACATTCTACCCTTAAATTATAGGCTTTAATAAAGCTATAAAAATAAACTTAAGTAATTATATTAATTTGTTTTTAAATTTTACATACAATATACAGATATTAAATTAACTTCTTTTAATAATTTTTATTATTATTTTAAATTAATAACAAAAAAATTTACCTAATTAACTTATTAATATAAACATATTATAATATATGTTGGAGGGATAATTAATATAGAATTAATATACATATATATATTAAAACGTAAATTTTAAGGTTATATAAACTACTAAAGATCTAATCATAGTAAGAATTTTTAATAAATTTGTATAGAATCTTTAATACAATTAAGAAAAGTTAATATTAGTTTTATTACATTAGTAAGGTGCTATATCAAATGCTACTAATATACTTGGAACTAATATAATAAAGGCTACAGCTATAGGCAATAAATTAATCCAACATAAAGAAATTAATTGATCATATCTTAATCTAGGTAAAGTAGCTCTGAATAAAACAAATAAGAAACAGAATATACATGTTTTTAAACCTAAAATAATAGATTGTAGATTTATATATGAACCATTAACTATTATTTCTGGAAAATTGTATCCACCTAAGAATAATATAGCTGTGATACAACTAAATAATACAATAGAAGAATATTCAGCTAAGAAGAAAAATACAAAAGGAACTGAAGAGTGTTCAGTGTAGAAACCAGCAACTAATTCAGATTCAGCTTCTTGTAAATCAAATGGTGTTCTACTTGTTTCAGCTAAAATTGAGATAAAATAAAATATAAATACAGGCAATAATGGTATTATAAACCATATTGATTGTTGTACTTCAATAATAGTTGAATAATTAAATGATCCTGCTAATAAGATAATAATTAAAATAGCAGAACTTAAAATTAATTCATATGATATCATAGCAGCAGTTGATCTTAAAGATCCTAAAAAGGCATATTTTGAATTAGCTGACCATCCAGCAAATAAAATTCCATATACTCCTAATGAAGATAATGCTAATGTATAAAAAATTCCTAATGAATAATCAAATAATGTTAATCCTTGACCAAATGGTACAATAGCCCATCCTAAATAACTAAAAATTAAAGTAGCCACAGGAGCTAAATAGAATAACACTTTATTAGATTGACTAGGTATAACAGTTTCTTTCAAGATTAATTTTAAAGCGTCCGCAAAAGGTTGAGCTATACCATAATAACCTACTATAGTAGGTCCAACTCTTCTTTGGTGTGCAGCTAATTGTTTTCTTTCTATTATTGTCATAAAAGCTACTGAAAGTAAAACAGGTAATATAACAGCTAATACATCAATTAAATTAATTAATATATTAATAATAGTCAATAGATAATTATTTATCATTAAGTTTTTGTTTTTTGTATATAAATATAATCTACCCTTAATTTAAATTAAAATTTAATTAATAAGAATAACTGCAATATAAGTATTTATAAATAATACTATAAACAATATGATCTAAAATCATGATTGAGTTAGGTTAACATAAGCATAAATTATTTAAAATATTTTTATATAAATAAGTATTAGAAATTATCCTTATATTAAAATAATTAATAATATTCTTATATTAATATATTTACACTGTGACAATATTTAAATCTAAATTAGATTTATATTCTTATTTATTCTCTTTTGGACTCGAACCAAAATTAACACTTTAGAAGAATGATGTTCTAACCATTGAACTAAGAGAATTTAGAAGTTACTCGAGAGTTAAGAAGGAATTGAACCTTAAAATTATTAAACTTTGCAGGTTTACTACAGAACCATCTGTAAACTTAACCCTTAATTAAGATTTAACTATTCTTATAGTATTATTTATTTTAAGAAAAATAAATAAATTTGATTAAAAATTAAATTAACTACTTTTATGTTAAATTTCTATTTTGCTTTAATAATTAATATAATTAACAATTTATTTAAAATAATCAAAAGATAAAAGTGTAGAGATAATTATCTCTACACTTTTATTAATAAATTAATAACTGAATCTTAGTATAAATTTATATTTTCAAGATGAACAAAAGACCTCTACCTAAAATTAGAATACATTTAGTAAAGGTCACTAAAGTTTTTACAAGAGTTTCTTTTTAATGTTAGAGTTTTTACAGTTCATGTTGTAAGTAATTTATTTTATATATTTAATTTAATTTTATAATATAAATACCCTCATTATCTCATTTAACGATAAATCTCAATATACATATATAAAAAAATACATATATATTTATATTTATATTTATCTTATACTTTATTTAAAATTTTTATTCTATTTTAAAAGAGTAGAGGTAGTTCATTAAAGAGCCAAATAAAGAAGAAATTTATAAATTATAATATGCCACAACTTATCCCATTTTATTTTGTAAATCAATTATCTTTTGCTTTATTAGCTGTAATTTATTTAATTTTTATAATGTCTAAATCTGTTTTACCTTATTTTACATTACAACAAGTAATAAGAGTATATATCACAAAGTTAGCTAATTCTAATAAATAGTTAACAATAAAAATCTCTAAGTAAAGGTAAATTATATATATTAAATAGATGGTGAGAATAAAACATTTACCGTTAACAGGTACACGTTATTATTATATTTTTATTTGTGTGTATATTAATTTTATCTTACGTGTTAATAAGAAAACAAATTATTATTTAATCACCCTCCAAAGTTATATTTAATTTAAAAAAATTAAGAGCAATATAACTTACAAATGTGATTTTATAGATTAACATTTGTATCTCATTAGAGAGGTTATAATTCTAAAACTTAAGTATTCAAATGTGATAATATATTACCTTAACATATAAATATTAATAACATTTTTATTTAGATTTTAAAAGAGTTAAGTAAATTTTAAGTTTCAAATTATTAAAATGGTAGAAGATGAACTGGATTAATCGCTCCCTTTGGGTGGGAGAAGAAGCGTGTTCGAGTCGCGCCTACCATAAAAATATTAAATTTTATTAAGATAAAAATAAAATACTAATATTCTTAATATGGTGTTATGGCAGAGTGGTTATTGCGGGGTACTGTTAATACCTTATTCAGAGGTTCAATTCCTCTTAATACCTACAATATTATCATATGATAATAATAATAGAAAATGTCAATTTGTAATAATAAATGTTTTAAAATTTTAAAAGCGGATAGAGATTTAAATTATCCCTACCGTCAGACACTATCAATGTTTAATTAAAAAATAATTATAAATGAGAAATAATATAAATCTTGATCATTTTGCTAGAACATATAAAACTTCTTCGAAAGCTTATATGGATGTACCATACTACTTGGATGAAATCCTTATTGGTAATATACTAGGAGATTTGTATGTAAATAAAAGAAGTAACAATGCTAATTCGAGACTTGAATTTAAACAATCAATTAAAAATAGAATTTATATTGATCATCTATATTCACTATTTAAAAATTATTGTAGTAGTAGACCAAGAATTGAAACTATTACTCTTAAATCTAATCCAGGTAAAGAATATAAAAGTATAAGATTTAATACTTTAACTTTACCCTGTTTTAATTACTATTGGTATTTATTCTATAGATTTGATGGTAATAGATATAAAAAAGTAGTACCTGAAAATCTAAAGGATTTACTAACTCCAAAAGGATTAGCGTATTGGATAATGGATGATGGTACTAAAATGAGTAGAAGTAATGGACTTGTTCTATGTACTGAATCCTTCACTTTAGAAGAACATCAATTAATAATTGAAGTACTTGAAGATAAATTCAATTTGGATTGTAATATACAAGAAACTTCTAAAAGAAATAGAATTTATATACAAAGTAAATCCAGAGATAAATTATTAGATTTAGTAAAGCATTATATGTTGCCCCATTTTTATTACAAACTTAATATTTAGAATATTATGACTATTTAATAATCCCCTCCTCTTTATTACAATTTATTACAACTTCTTAAAACAAATGATTGACACCTAAATAAATTCTCAACTAAAATTAAATATTTAAATTAAAAGAAGTGAATATGAGAATTACGTATAAATAATATAACTTTGCAAACATGTTGAAATTTTGGTAAACAATCTCCTCTTAAGCAGGAGTGGAAGTAATTCCTTAAGAGTTCGAGTCTCTTTGTTTGTAATAAATGTTTCAATGATAGTGTACATATAAAACTATATAATAAATATTATATACTTACTATGCGATATAGTGTAAAGGTCCGCACGATAGTCTCATCAACTGTAAGTTTTGGTTCAAATCCAAAATTCGCACATTTATACTATTATTTCTTAATTTAGGAGGTCTTTTAGTATAATGGTAGTACATTATCCCTTCACGATAATAGTACCAGTTCAAATCTGGTAAAGACTAAAAAGGAATTATTATGTTTCAATAAATAAATAAGAATATTATATAATCTAAATAACTATAATTTATACTCTCAAATTTATCCTGATTAGAGGAATAGTAATCATTTGGAAAGATAAGGCAATTGCTAATTGTTCTGGGGCAACTCTTGGGTGTTCGAATCGCCTCTATTCCGATTTATTACAAATAAAAGAGAATAAAAATAACATTCTCGAAATTTATATCTCGTAAACATTAAACAATTTTAGATTAATAATCGATATATTTATATATATGTAATATAAAATTTTATATATATTCTACTTTTAGAAAATAAGGGCTTAATTAGTTTGTTTATTTATTAAAATAAAAATAGGAAAATTAATTTATATTTGAATTGGATATTTTCTACCAATGCTAAAGAAATTGGAACACTTTACTTAATTTTTTCAATCTTTGCAGGTATGATAGGGACTGCATTTTCTCTACTTATTAGAATGGAATTAATGTCTCCAGGAGTACAAATTTTATCAGGAGACCATCAATTATTTAATGTAATTATTAGTGCTCATGCTTTCATAATGATTTTTTTCATGGTTATGCCTGGTCTTGTAGGTGGATTTGGTAATTATTTATTACCTGTTCAATGTGGGGCTCCAGATATGGCTTTCCCTAGATTAAATAATATTAGTTTCTGGTTATTACCTCCTTCATTAATTTTATTGTTATTAAGTTCTTTAGTTGAACAAGGAGTAGGAACAGGATGGACAGTATATCCTCCATTATCTTCTATTCAATCACATTCAGGTGGTAGTGTTGATTTAGCTATCTTTAGTTTACACTTAGCTGGGATATCTTCATTATTAGGTGCAATAAATTTTATCACAACAGTATTAAATATGAGAACTAATGGAATGAGCTTACATAAATTACCTTTATTTGTATGGGCTATTTTTGTAACTGCTATCTTATTATTATTGTCATTACCAGTATTAGCTGGAGCTATTACTATGTTATTAACAGATAGAAATTTTAATACAAGTTTCTATGATCCAGCAGGAGGTGGTGATCCTGTTTTATATCAACATCTTTTCTGGTTCTTTGGTCACCCTGAAGTTTATATCTTGGTTATACCTGGATTTGGTATTGTTAGTCATATTGTTTCAACTTTTTCAGGTAAACCAATCTTCGGATACTTAGGTATGGTTTACGCTATGTTCTCTATCGGTATTTTAGGTTTCTTAGTATGGTCTCATCATATGTTTAGTGTAGGATTAGATGTTGATACTAGAGCTTATTTTACTGCTGCTACTATGGTTATTGCTGTTCCTACAGGGATTAAAATCTTCTCTTGGTTAGCTACTTTATACGGTGGAAGTTTAAGATTTACCACTCCTTTAATATTCACTTTAGGATTCTTAGCTTTATTCACAATCGGAGGATTAACTGGAGTAGTTTTATCCAATGCTAGTTTAGATATTGCATTACATGATACTTATTACGTAGTTGCTCACTTCCATTATGTATTATCAATGGGGGCTGTATTTGCTTTATTTGCAGGTTTCTATTATTGGACACCAAAAATAATAGGAAAATCATATAATGAATTCTTAGGAAAAGTTCACTTCTGGACATTATTTATTGGAGTTAATTTAACTTTCTTCCCTCAACATTTCTTAGGTCTTGCTGGTATGCCTAGAAGAATACCTGATTATCCTGATGCATTTGCTGGATGGAATGCTATATCTAGTTTTGGTTCTTTAATTTCTGTAGTTGCTACTGTATTATTTGGTTATATTATTTATGATATTTTCGTTAATGGAAAAGAAGTAAATAATAATCCTTGGGCTATCCCTGCTTATTTCACATCATCCTCACAATACGATACTGAAGCTGATTCAGCTAATACATTAGAATGGTCATTAGCTAGTCCAATCCCATTCCATGCATTTAATATGTTACCTGTTCAATCTTAATTATAAAAAGAATTTCATTCGCTAAATTTTTATTCTTTTTATAAAGAATATTCTGATATCTCTGTAAAATTCAGTATTAAAAATAAAGCTTTTATTTTTAAATTAGCATTATTTTATAGAATAAAAATATAGTACTAAATGTTATATTATTAATTACTATTACATCTTAGATGTAAACCCCCTCCTTAAATAAAAATTAAGAATATTATAATAATATTTGTTATAATATGAAAGTATCATCTTTAATTTAAAAATAATTATAAATGTGTTGATAAAAATGAGATAAATAATATAAATTAAAGGAAAATTAAGAAAAAGAATCTCATATAAATAAGAATAATTTAGTTAACTTTATTATTAATATAGGATTATTTTTAAATAATATATAAGTAAGAACTAATAGGAGTTATTATATTACTTATTAGTAATTTCATGATAATTTTCCCTATTAAAAATTTTTATATAAAAGAATAAGTATCTTAAAATTAAGATTTTTCATATAGATTAAGTATTTATTAAAACTAAGCACACAATTAAAAATTAAATTATTAAACAAATAATGTTCTTAAATAACTTAAATAATTTATTTATAAATTCTCCATTAGAACAATTCGAAGTTGTTAGTTTAGCTAGCTATAATTCTCCTTTATTATTTAATACATCTTTAACTCTTACAAATTCAGCTTTATTTACAGTATTAGTAATATCTCTTATTTTATTTATACATCAAAATAGTGGAAAAAATAAAACTAGTTTAAACTTTAATAAAAAAATGAATTTAATACCAAATAAAGAAAGTATCTTATTAGAAAGTTTATTTTCAAGTATTAATACAATTGTAAGAGATCAAATTGGTAGAGAAATTTATTTACCATTTATCTATTCTTTATTTTTATTTATTTTATGTTCAAATTTAGTAGGTAATATACCTTATACATTTACTATTACGACCTCAATAATATTATCAATGGGTTTATCATTTACTATATTAATAGGTGTAACTATTTTAGGTTTATCTATTCATAAAATTCACTTTTTCTCATTATTTATTCCTTCTGGAACACCTTTAGCTTTAGTTCCTTTATTAGTTTTAATTGAATTAATTAGTTATTTAGCTAGAGCTTTCTCATTAGGTATAAGATTATTTGCTAATATGGTAGCTGGTCATACATTATTAAAAATCTTATCTACATTCTTATTTAAAATGTTCTCAAGTGGATTAATAATATTTGTATTAACTTTATTACCTTTTGCTTTATTCTTAGCTATAACAGTATTAGAATTAGCTGTTTCATTTATCCAAGCTTATGTTTTCGTTCTTCTAGTGTGTTCTTATATTAAAGATGCTATCGAATTACATTAATTCTAAAATTTTTTATATTTCACCCCTCCGAATCTCTTTATATCTATTTTTAGATAAATTAATATAATAATTAAAAATAAGTATATTAATTCTAAAATTAAAAGAGAGTTTAGAAGTCTAACACTGGGATTTAAACTTAATTGTGCTTTATTAATTACTTCACATTTTTAGTAATAACACATGACAAATTTAGGAAGGTTCAAGGTATAAATTAACAATTATTAATTTTAATCTAAATAAAGTTTTAGTGTAAAATACAAAGTAATTTGGTGGAATTCTAAGAGAAAATTTTAATTAAATTAAACATTAAAATTAAAATTTTAATAAAATCTAACACTAAAGTTTGTTAATTATTTTAAATATAATTTAAATTTGAAAAATAGAAAACCCTTTATTTAACCTGATACAAACATTAATATTATATATTAGATCGATCAGAACAAACTATATTAACAAAAACTGTCTTATAGATATTTATTCTAACTCATTTATTACTAATTTTATTCAAATTTTTATCTGCTTATTTCACTCTTTAGCTGAAATAGTTTAACGGTAGAACGTACCCTTCATGATGGTAAGACAAAGGTTCAATTCCTTTTTTCGGTAAACAATAAATATTTAAAATAATTAATTTAAATTTAACATATAATTCATATACTTTTCTGTTAAGTATTCATTATAGAGATATTACTTATTTATAAGGGTAAAATCGGAGACTCGAACTCTGAACATCGTCGCCACAAGACGTCATTTTAACCAATTAAACTAATCCTACCTCTTTTATATTTTTTGTTTATTTTTTATTAAAAATTTTTTAATCAAAAAGATAAAAGTATCGATGACAATATTGTACAACATCAAATAATTAATCAATAATTAATGAGTATTTTAAAGGGGTTATTAAGGATTACTAGCAAATTTATATAAAAGGAGGCTCCATAGCCAAAAGTCTACATATTGCTTATAAATAATAAATTATGTAACTATAATTTTATTGTAAATAAGAAAATTAAGAAATGAGACAATCCTAAGGGAAACCTTTTATTATTACTTCCTGAAGTAAAACATTTCAATAAGGAAAGGAAAGGAAATCAACCGAGACTCCGAAAGTAATGGTGAGTGAAATCGGATTAGCCAAAATCTAACCTATAATAAAAAATTATCACTATAACATTAAAGTAAACTTAATTTATAGTTTTAACTTATAGCTTGTATAATTTAAAATTAAAATTAAGTTAAAATATATGAATTAGTCAAATAATTAATTAATTTTAATTAAAGAATATAACTAATAGTAAATTTTACATAATTTAAACTATTATAACTAATAATGAAATATTTATTTTTATAAGAATTAAATGCTTGATAAATATAGATAGATATGATTAATTATATTATTTATAGAATTTTTTCTATATAATATAATTATTACATAGTAATTACGATTACAACTAAGAAGGTGAATTTATAATGAGACCTGTATTTTATATGTTAGATTTTATAATTTAAGTACGATGAGAGAAAACTTGTCGGAATATAGGGGAACCATCCTCTAAGGCTAAGTATTTATAAATTTAGCGATAGTGAAAAGTACCGTGAGGGAAAAGTTGAAAAGAGTGTAGAATAATATTACTTTGTAAAAATGGAAATAAAGATACAAGAAATATTAGTTCTTATCGAACATTGTTCGAACGAATGTAAATAACACGCAGTGAAATAGATCATGAATTAGTAACTCTATAAGCAGTCAAAGTCATAAAATTAAAATTTGGAATGTGACAATGGCGTACCTTTTGCATAATGGGTCAGCAAGTTAATAGGAGTAGCAAGGTTAAAAGCCTCAGCGAAAGCGACTATATAAACATTAAACCAAAAATATGGGTTAAGTTACTGCTATTAGACCCGAAACCAGGTGATCTTTCCAAGAACAGATTAATAAAGGATCGAACGGGTGAATGTTGCATTATTCTCCGAAGATTTTTGGAAAGCGGTGAAATGCCAATCTGACCTGGTGATAGCTGGTTTTCTACGAAACATATTTTAGTATGACATCTACACAATATTTATGGAGGTACAGCACGGTAATTCTATACAAATATTAATTAATTTTAATAGGAGTTTAATTTGCGGGGACTTAAAAATCTTACCAATGGAAATAAATCTCGGAATTACATAAATAGATGGTAGATATTCAGACTATTCATGATAAGTTGGGTAGTCAAGACGGAAACAGCCGTGAACACTGATTAAGGTCCCGAATGATTATTAAGTGAAATAAAGGAAGTGACAAATTGAATGCAGTTGAAAAGTGAGCCTGGTAGTCGCTACTTATAATGAACGTGTATCAACGTATCAACCCTTAGATTGTTGCTCCGAAGATTTAACGGGTCTAAAATAATCAACCGATATCGTGTTAATTTTAAAGATAGAAGTTTATCCTATTTTTAAAATCTAGGTAGTAGAACATTCAGATAATTCAAAGATAATATTCCTCTAGGAAAGGAATACAAACCTAAAATTAACAGTGTTACATTGTTTAAAAATAGGAATCTGAAGAGAGAATGCTGACATGAGTAACGTAAAAAGAAAGTTTAAACTTTCTCGCCGAATACGAAAGGGTTATTAGCTAAAGATTAAATTTACTGATGTTAATGCGGTCTCTAAGGTACAAAACCAACGTTTTGACTGATGAGTTTAGCTTTGAAAGTCCACAGGGAGAATAAAATTTGACACATAGAATTTCTTTATAAGTAATTTTAAAGATAGAAGTTTATATTTAATAAATTTTAAGACAATTTATTAAATATAATATTGAATTGTTCTTGTATTATATTAAGTGAATATTTAATATAATTATAATATTTTATTATAAAATACTATAGTAGATTTTTATATTAATTGGGACCAGGAAAAAGATGTTTTGAATAACTTCGATTCTATATTCTAATTTAGTCTTATAATTTAATTTATTTAGAGTGAAGATTCTAAATTCTTAATTTCAAAAATAATATAAATTATATTTAAATAAGATCAAACTAATCATTTGATTATTATTAAATATCTTAAATTTATATTAGTATAAGCAAACAAACCTAAGTTAGTAGAAGTTAAATTAATTTATATAATTAAGTGAGAGCTGATTAATAATTGATTTTATGATTTAGGCTTGTTTTATTTAAGTATATTTTCTAAGCACAACCGTACCCTAAGCCGACACAGGTTCGTAGGTAGAGAATACTAAGGCGTAGAGCTAAAAGTTGTTAAGGAACTCGGCAAATTATCCTCATAAGTTCGACAAGAAGAGGAACCATGAATTTTAGTAAGTTAATAACTCCTATTAACTTTTATTTATATGGTGGCACAAAATCGGAAGCCCCGACTGTTTACTAAAAACACAACTATCTGCAATTATGAAAATAATAGTATAGGTAGTGAGATTTGCCCAATGCCATTTTAATAAGTAATAATGATGGGTAACTGTTTCTTTACAAAAAAGTGGTTAATAGCGGTCTTAACTATGAGGATCCTAAGGTAGCAAAATAAATTGGCCATTAAATGTGGTCCGGTATCAATAATTTAACGATGGCTTCACTGTCTCTACAACTTGCTCAGTGAAATTGAATTACCCGTGCAGATGCGGGTTACCTCAAAGAGGACGGGAAGACCCCATGCAGCTTTACTGTAGCTAGTTATCATATAAAAAGTTCTATAACCTCGGTTATACAGAGAATAGGGAGTCGATTAGACATCTATGGAAAACCTTAGGTCTGAGGTGGAACTGGTATTTATCTTCTTATTTCTAAAATTTAAGAGGAAATAGCTGACTAGTTGGCAGTTTGACTGGGGCGGTCGTCTTTAATAGAGTAGCAAAGTACATCCAAATAGATTAAAATTTTAGATAATATTTACTATTTATTTAAATGGTAAATATACTGACAAATAATTTTATATTGTTAATTATTATTTAATAATAATTACTTTAAAATCAATTTTTATATTTCATTGATAAGGTATGCTAGACATTAAATGGAAGTTAATGAACCATGAAAGGTTCTGTAGGGTGCAATGACGGTAAGCATGCTTAACTGAAAGACTTAATAGTCGAACAGATACGTAAGTAGGGCATAGTGACCCTTTGCTATATTATGGAATAGACAGGGATCAATTGATAAAAGTTACGCTGGGGATAACAGCCTAATAGCCAGCGAGAGTACACATTGTCCTGGCTGTTTGGGACCTCGATGTCGACTTAATTTATCCTCCAGGGGCAAAACCTTGGAAGGGTTCGGCTGTTCGCCGATTAAAAAATTACATGAGTTGGGTTTAATACGACGTGAGTCAGTATGGTCCCTATCCTTTTGAGGAATAAATAGTAAAAAGGGGGAGACCTTCTAGTACGAAAGGACCAATAGGCTGTGTTTCTCTAGTGTACCAATTGTAATATTAAATAATTTTGTTAATTAAGTTAATTAATAACTTAATTGTATTATTAAACTTTGCATAGTTGGGTAGCCACAAACATATTAGATAATTACTGAAAGTATATCAAGTTCGAATCTATCCCCTAGATACTATCAATGGATTTCTCTTTATAAACTATCACGAATGGTTATTTTCTTTCTTAAATTTAATCATTTCTTGTAATCGGTATAAAATATATATACTACAATTTTATACTATAGTTATTCTATATTGATAGAAAGTATTATAAATATATATATGTATATTACGTGTATTTAACAATATGAGTTACAAATATTGTAATAATACATAAAGAGATTCAAAAATCCATAAATAAAGAAATAGATCATTTCTTAGATAGGATGCAAATGAATTGATTGTAAAATCGTAAGTTTAGCATTACTAATTTTTAAAATAGACTTGATGTTTTAGGTTGTAAAAATTTAAATTAAAATAATAATAGTAATAAGTAAAAAAAAGGTATTTTTTCTTTTTTTTTAATAAGTTATTTAAATATAAAACTATTTTATTATTGTTATTATATATTAATATATTAAATTGAGATAATGAATCTTAATTTTTAATATTAATAGGGAAAACCTCTATTCTTCGATTTTATTCAAAATTCAGATTTTTTTATAAATACGTATAATAAAATGAAAATTTTAATAAAAGAATTGATTAAGATAAATCTTAGTGTTCCTAAATTTAATATAAATTTATTTATTATAAGTATAGTACTTATATTAGAGATAATTTATAATTTAAGGAAATTAAACTCAGTGTTTTAGTTCATAAAACCAAAATTAAACTAAGACTGATTGATTTTAAAATAAAATTTTAATACAAACAATGTTACAAAATTTATCAATTTTTAATACTTTATATAATGATGCTCCTCAACCTTGGCAAATTGGATTTCAAGATTCTGCTTCACCAGCCTTTACAGGTATTATTGATTTACATAATTCTATTTTCTTTTATTTAGTTGTTATTTGTGTAGGAGTTTTCTGGGCTATAGGTTCTATTGTTTACTTCTATAGTTATAACAATTCTCCTATTGTTCATAAATACCTTAACCATGGTACTTTAATAGAATTAATCTGGACTATTACACCAGCTTTAATTTTAACTGTAATAGCCTTTCCTAGTTTTAGATTATTATATTTATTAGATGAAGTAACTTCACCAACTATAACAATTAAAGTAGTAGGTCATCAATGGTATTGGTCATATGAATATAGTGATTATGTAACAGAAAGTGGACAATCTATTGAATTCGATTCGTATATGATCCCTGAATCAGATTTAGAATTAGGTCAATTTAGATTATTAGATGTAGATAATAAAATGATTATTCCTGTTGATTGTCACATAAGATTAATTGTGACAGGTGCAGATGTAATTCATAGTTTTGCTGTACCGTCATTAGGAATTAAAATTGATGCTACACCAGGTAGATTAAATCAATGTTCTATCTTAGCTGAAAGAACAGGTACTTTCTATGGTCAATGCTCAGAAATTTGTGGAACATGGCATGGATTTATGCCTATAGCTGTAGAAGCAGTATCAGTTCAAGACTACTTAGCTTGGGTAGATTCAATGTAATAATAATAATAATAATTAATTAATTAATTGATTTTTAATAAAATTAGAATAATAGTAATTTGCACCCCTCCTATTATAAGTAAATTAAGACTCTGATATACTAGATTAAACCTTAGCTAAGCTAACTTGAGAAATAGAAAATTTGTAATTTCTCTAATTTATGCTATTATATAAGAATCTAACATATGTTTTATATATTATTATTCTAAGATATATATATTGTATTATATATAATATACTTAAATGAAATCTTATCAAACTAAGAGTTATTAAATTATACATAATATAAAACTATAATTTATTAAAAATTTAAAAGAGATTTATAATTTATATATTTTATTTTCAGTTTATAATTTATTAATAGAATTAAGGGGAAATCTGATAATTGGTAATCAACTGTACTTGCACTACTGTAATGATAGTTCGAGTCTATCTTTCTCCATATCTTAAAATAAATATTCTAATTCATATCAAATATTTATAAGCTTCGGTTGCTTAAGGGTTAAAGCGTTCGACTGAAGATCGAAAGACAGTGGTTCAACTCCATTCCGAGGCATTTTTAGTTATGTTTAATTATTGTTTAATATTTATATATTAGCCTGAATAGTTTAATTGGTAAAATTACTTACTTGTAATAAGTCGTTGGCGGTTCAAGTCCACCTTTAGGCATATTAACACTATAAAACTAAAAGAGTATAAAAAGAAAATATAAAATTAATTAACTATTTAATATATTAATGTTTTGTTTATGAGTTATAGTATAATTGGCAAAACGTCTTCCTTTGGCGAAGAATTTCCTCGTTCGAATCGGGGTAACTCAAAATAGAGTTATACTTTGATATTTGAGCCTTTCTACCTAGTTAATAAGTTTACATACATATATATAATTAATTGTATATTAATTAAACTTGAAAAATAAGCTTATTAATGTGAAGAAGTTTAAACTCTTATTATAAATATCTTCCTAAAGTTTTAAAGTATAAAAGTTGGAAGTATAACTCAAAAGGTAGAGTGTTTCACTTTTAATGAAACGGTTAAGAGTTCGAATCTCTTTACTTCCTTTATAATAATTATTATTTGTATTAATATACTTTTTTTTATATTAGAAGTATGTTTATTAAAAAACAAAAAAATTAAAGAGCATAGTATAATTGGTAATATAGTGATCTCCAAAATCGTTGTTAGGTGTTCAAGTCGCCTTGCTCTTGAAAAAATTAGAATTATACAAAGGGGTCCTTAGCTTAAATAGGAAGAGTTTCTAATTGTCGCTTAGTAAGGTACCAGTTCGAATCTGGTAGGACTCGTAATTTTATTTAAATAAACTAAATAATAATAATTAGTATACTAATTAAAAGAGTAATATTATTTAAATTATAATATACGTCAGACACTATCCTTAAATTATATATTTTTAATACTTATGTTAGCTGCAGCAAAATTCATCGGTGCAGGATTAGCTTGCTCAGGTTTAATTGGTGCCGGATTAGGTATCGGACAAATCTTTGCTTCATTAATCGCTTCTACTGCTAGAAACCCTCAATTAAGAGGACAATTATTTGGTTACGCTATTTTAGGATTCGCCTTAGCCGAAGCTACAGGATTATTCTCATTAATGATTGCTTTCTTATTATTATACTCATAATTAAATTAAATTAGATATTAATTAATTAAATTATTTAAATATTATCTCCCCTCCATAAAATTAATAACTATTTTTTTCAAATTTTAAATTAATAGTTATTAACCTAAAAGAGTAGTAGAGCATAGCTAAATCACATTTAATTTGTAACATAGCTATAACATCTACACTAGCACTAATAAACTAAACACAGGTCTGATTTTTTTCCAAATTTTTCTAATAAATAAAAAACTAACAGAGCGAGATATCTAGTAATCTAACGAGTATAGTTAAGTTGGTATAACCTCTACCTTCCAAGTAGATGTGATCAGTTCGAATCTGATTACTCGTATAAATATATTTTAGAC